AGCTGGGTTTAAGTTCTGTGCTAGGAAAAAACGTTATTTTCCTGGAGGAATTTCGTTGATTTGTGTTACTCTATGATCGGGTTATGTAGTAAAGTTATTAGTTTGTTTGATTGTTGACCCGTGCTGCTAGTATAGTGTTACTAAGTGAAGTTTTATTCTTGCTTTTTCATTCAGTATTTGTTTGTTTTATATGTAAGTTTTTGCGTGATTATTGGTCTAAATTCCTCTAAATGGGGTTGGTAGTGGGTGTCGTTTAGGAGTTTATTCTCATTATTTGCTATTGGTTGGTCAAGTGTTCTTGTATTTAGTAATTCATTTTAGTTTCGGTTAAATTTTGTGCCAGCAACCGCGGTTATACCTTGGATTCATTTGAATGTGTTTGGTGCTGTAGTTATATTTTTAATTTTTTGATTTTGTTTATTTAGTTTTTTAGGTGAAATTTTTATTGTTGTTTTATGTCATTTAGTTATTTGGAGGCTATGAAATTCCTTTTATAGACTAGGATTAGATACCCTATTATTTTGGAGTGTTAATTTTTGTGCTTGAGTAGTATTAGTTATGTTCTTGAAACTTAAAGAATTTGGCGGTATCTTATTCCATCCAGAGGAATCTGTCTCGTTATCGATAGTCCGCGTTGGACCTTACTTAGTTGCTTTGGTTTGTATACCGCCGTTTATTGATTATCTTTTTAGAGTTGATTTAATTTTCTGGTTTCTTTATTTTGATTTATTTCAGGTCAAGGTGCAGCTTGTTTCTAAGTGGAATGATGGATTACATTGTTATTTGTTTATTGGATTGTTGATTTTAATATTGATATGAAATTGGATTTGGTTGTAATGTTTTGTAGATTGTTTTCATGATAATTGGTTCTGGGATATGTACACATCGCCCGTCGCTCTCGTTTATTTGTTAATGAGATAAGTCGTAACAAAGTGGTTGTACCGGAAGGTGCAGCTGGATTGAATTATTTTTATTCAGATCATTTCTGTTAGTTGAGTTTTCATTTACGCTGAATTATTGTGTCGTGCAATTCGGCATGGTCTGATTTTGTTGATTGTCTTGTTTTAATTGTTGTGTAATTTTATTTTGTTTATTGAAGAATCATTTTGTTGTTGTATATTTGTGATTTAATTGTTTTTACTATAGTTTATTTGTACCGTAGGGGTATGATTTGTTAGTGTATTTTTGAAAGCTGACTTTGTTTGTTGTACCTTGTGTATCAGGGTTCATTGAATTTTATTATTTATTTTTATTTCCCGATTTTAAAGGAGTTAATGGTTTATTTTAGTTATTGTTTCAACATTATTAATAATGGGCTATTGGCAATGAGATGTTATTCGTCTTTAGTGGTCTCTGGTTTTTCAAGAAATGAATTTAATTCATGCTCTCTATTTAATTTTTACTTTTGATTTATTTGTTTTTATTTGGTGTTAAGATTAAGGGGGATTAGCTCCTTGTTTTATTTTTATAATTTTTGTTTTCTATTTAGTTTTGTGGATTTTATGGTGATTTTCGGTTTGATTATGTTAAAATTTTATTTATTTTTTTGTTTATTTGTTATAAATTTAATTTGTTTATTGGAATGTTTCTTTTAATTGTTTGGTTGGATAGTAATTATTGTGTAATTAGTAAATTTTACTTTATGTTGTTTTTATTTATGTTATATTTGT